GCAATAACTCCAAAAAACGTTCTGATACATCTGTAAAAAACAGAAACTAACACTAGGAATGTTTGACGAACAGTATAAAGAATCATTATTATTTCGACACAAGAAAAGGATTTTTCACACCCCTTTTCTTGTGTCGAAGACTAGGAAGACGAATAAACCCTCCCAGAAATATTTGCTCCCTTCATTTATATTTATCCGTTCTATTTCCCGTTTACTTTTGGATAGGATCTAGCCAAAGTGAAATGTATTAGAATGAAATGCATTTTTTACATTTCAATCTGACAATAGCAACATAGCCCCAATTTTGAAAAAAAAAAAAGAAGGGGTCAAGTCAAATAGTCTTTCTATATACTATGTCTAGGAATGTCGTACAAGGAATTCCCGGCATCTCATAGAAAAAGAGTCTAAAAGAACAAAATTCTTTTTCTAATTTCATTTTTTATCATAGATAATTGCTAATACTTGATGTCGATAAATACGCCAGTCTAGAAATTCATTTCGGACAATTGAACCTTCTCGAACTGTTTCTTTTTAAGAACCAAAAAGATTTGTGCCAAAATCACAGATGCGAAGAAGAACAAAAGACCTTGTACACGTAATGGATCTTGAAGTACTATTTCTGCATCTCCCTGACCAAATCCGCCCACATTAGGATTACTTGTCAACGGTTGATCCAATTTGATAGATTCACCTTCTGAAACAAGAAGTTCTGGCCCCGGAGGGATAATATCAACTACTTGACGTTCATCGGATGCATCCGCTATGGTTATTTCGTATCCCCCCTTTTCTTTTCGTAGGATTTTGCTTACTATACCTGATGCTGTAGCATTATAAACTGTATTGTTACTCTTGCTCCCATCAGGATAAATTTGGCCCCTTCCTCTGTTTCCGCCTACGTATATAGGATATTTTAAGAAGTGAATGTCTTTCTTAGTAGCGGGGTCGGGGGAAAGAATAGGAAAGGTGATTTCACTATATTTCTGACCAGGAACAGGGCCTATGACAAGAATATTTTTTTGGTTGGGGCGATAACTCTGAAAAGACAGATTGCCCATCTTTTCTTTTATCTCGGGGGAAATACGATCGGGAGGGGCTAATTCAAAACCCTCTGGTAAAATAAGAACAGCCCCTACATTCAAACCCCCCTTTTTACCATTAGCAAGAACTTGTTTCAGTTGCATATCATAGGGAATTCGAACAACTGCTTCAAATACAGTATCGGGAAGTACCGCTTGCGGAACCTCAATATCCACTGGTTTATTAGCTAAATGGCAATTGGCGCATACAATACGTCCAGTGGCTTCTCGTGGATTTTCATAACCCTGCTGTGCAAAAATGGGATATGCATTTGAAATGGATGTACGAGTTATGATATATATCATGAGCGATATGGAAATAGATCGAGTAATCTGTTCCTTTATCCAAGAAAAAGTATTTCTAGTTTGCATGGTCCAACCATTGATCCCGAAAATTTCTACAATAAATTGGGGTAGGTCACTAATGGAGTTTCCTATCCACGATTCTGTTATTTACTGGAATAATAATAATTTGACTGGATTAATATATAGGAATATAGGATGAATCTCCGGGATGGGTAGAAATATAAAGTTTTTTTCAATGCTTTGCTTATGTACAACTGCAAAGTAATAAGAAACATTATAATTAGATTAGGTAGATAATTTTTCAGTCATTCATTGAATGATAAATCACTACAAGTGACGGAGATACGCGATTTAAATAACGGAAAATCCAATATTTTAAAATTGTATCTAGAATGACTGGAAAAGTGGAAACAAGGCCAGATATAATTTGATCATTATGAACAAATCCAAAATCCTTGTAGACAAAGCCAATCAGCAGTTCCCAACCATGGGGCGAATGAAATCCGATACATAAATCAGTTAATAAAAGAAGAGAAAAAGCTTTTATTGTGTCACTTAAGTTATATAGGAATTCCTGAGCCCAAGAGTTAAGAATAACAAGTTCTTTATTACCCAAAATAGAATAACCACTTAGAATAATGAAACAGATTATATTTGTCGAGAAGTGCAAAATCGTATGAATACGACCCTCATTGTGTATCTTGATTAATTGGATTGTTTCTTTGTGAATTCCTATACGAAGGTTTTGTAGATGTGTCTCCGAGTATTCCTTGATCATTTCCTCTAAGAGGAGGAGTTCCTTTAATTCTTTGAATTTTTCTAGAATACTATTTTCTTCAATATCATTCAAAAAAGTTTCGGATTGCTTAGTATTCCACCAATTTGTAATCCATGATTCCAGACTTTTTTGAAATGAGAGCGAAATCCACCAAGGCAAAAATACTATAGATGCAAGATAGAAAAGAGGAGTTAATGCTTTCTTTTTTGCCATTTTTTCATCTGTGAATTGTTAATGAATCTTATTCGTCGACTTTATGTAATCTAATATTTCTCTCACGCATCAGTTCTATTACAAGTTATCGAATCTATGAATCTATTCACTCTTTTTTATTATTTTTTTTTTAATTGTTCCATATATGTCTGCTTTGACTCGAATGGATGTTCTGAAGAAATTTCAATTAAGTTATGTTATAGAAAAAGAGGATTCTTGCGTTTTTGCCCTCCTGCTGAGAAAGCATGCATTTGTCGGCTCATTTCTTAAAATACTTCAATTGGTACACGCAAGAAATAGGCCAATTCAGCAGCTTTTTGTTCCATTTCCCGTGGAGTAAAATTCTCATCAGTACGAGTCAATGGAATGGCTCCCTGGCCTTTGATATCCATATAAAGGACACGACGAGCATAAATACCCTCTTTAACTTCTACTCTGACGGACTGAATATCTTTTATAAGAAATCGGAGGAAGACCCGACGATTTTTTCCAGGAAATCCCCAACGAAAAATACACACTATTCCGTCTTTTCTATCAAATCGATCATAACCACTACCTACATTCCACGAAATTGTGCACCACAAATAAGAGCTAATAAAAAGACCCGCGATCCCATAGAAAGACATCACAATTCCTTGTGGAAAAAAAACGATTTCCTGAGACGGAAATAAAGATATCAAATTTCTACCAAGATAACTCGAGGTTCCAACCAACAAGAATCCTAATGAACCTAAAAAAAGGATAACAGCCCAGCAGAAATTACTTGTTTTTCGAGCCCCTGTTATAGGTTCTATCCATATATGTTCTGATCGACAACTCATACTTGATCCAGTTGCTTTTTTTTGGAATTGAGAGAATACCCCAAATGAATTTTACTTTAGTCCTTTTGTTTCCGAAGTAACTCGCATCAACTAGCACTAGTTTGATGTGAACCTTTAGGAGTAATTCATTAAATTGGTTAGATCTAAACTAATAACATACCCTTCGTATGATCTCACTAAAGATAGCCACATGCATATAGATAGACCAACTTTACAATTCAGCCGTCCGCCAATTCGGGTCTATTTGAAAATAGCTAGAATATAGCATTTTGGGAGATTTTCGTCGGAAGACGCTTATACCATATTTTGCTAAAAGGATATCTGTGTTATGATACAAGCGTCAGTTTAAAAATGAGATTTTGTGCCCTCGGCTCTAAACAATCTTGTTTTTTTGAACATGAAGAAATAAAGAAGCCATTGCGATTGCCGGAAATACTAGGCCTACTAAAGGGACCAAAACAGAGGGAAAGTTAAGAGTTGTCATAGAATGGGTACCTCGCTTTACTATTTGTACCTGTTATTATTATTTAGATTTTATATTTATAGAATATAAAGATATTATATATAAAGATATCTTATATCTTATTATAAGTATAATTTGATAATTCTAAATTGGAATTATTATTACTTAATATCTCTCTAATCTATTCTAATTCTATCTATTCTAAATGAGTATATAATGTAGTTTTTCATCCCTCTACATGAAAGATTTGAAAGGATATGGATGAGATATTATTTGATTCATTTTTTTCTCTTGTCTTCAAATTTAATTTACTAAGCAAAAAGTTTCTTAAAAATGAATTAGATTCTATTTATTTAGTTTTATATATTAAAGGGTTTGTTAGAATCCCATCCAGCAGGGATTCTTAGTCAAAATAGGATTATCGTAAGGTATAGAAAGATAAAATTCTATTATTCCGATAAACTAATTACTTGTTTGCTCAAAATAATTCAACTTCATGTTCTAATTTTGATTCAAAGGAAAGAAAGTGTGGAGTTGAAATAACTCACTCAGAACGCTTTTTAAAGGATTACGTGGTACGATTAGATCGAATAAGCCCTTCTGGAATAAATACTCAGCCGCTTGTGAACCTTCGGGTACTGTTTTATTTAATGTTTGTTCAATTACTCTTTTACCCGCAAAGGCAATGTAGGCATGGGGTTCGGCAATAATGATATCCCCCAACATACCAAAACTAGCTGTCACCCCGCCGGTAGTAGGAGATGTAAGGATTGGTACATAGAATAACTTTTTATTTGATTGATAATCATATAAAGCAGCAGATATTTTAGCCATTTGCATCAAGCTCAAACTTCCTTCTTGCATGCGTGCCCCTCCGGAAGCACACACTATAATAAGAGGTAGAAATTCTTTAGTGGCGTATTCAATCAAACGGGTAATTTTCTCCCCAACTACGGATCCCATACTACCCCCCATAAACTGAAAATCCATAACCCCAATTGCTACGTTAATACCGTTTAATTGCCCTATACCTGTTTGAATAGCCTCGGTTAATCCTGTCTTTCTTTGATAAGAATCGATACGATTTTTATAAGGCTCCTCCTCCGAATGAAATTGAATGGGATCCAGAGAGACCATGTCTTCATCCATAGGCTCCCAAGTACCCGAATCAATCAAAAGTTCGATTCTATCAGAACTACTCATTTTCAAATGATATCCACATTGTTCACAAAGATTCATTTTTGATTTAAAAAATTTCTTATAATTTAATCCATAACAATTTTCGCATTGAACCCACAAATGCCTGTATTTTTGATTTACATCCAGATCGGTAGAACTTTCTC